TAGACGCACTCCTATGAACGTAGAAAATATACCAGATTGGTTGAGTCGAATTGAAGTTGTAAAGTTACCGATAACTAGTTAGTCAAAACAAGAATTCATTTTGATCAAACTGTCTAGTTTCCTTTGATTATTGGAGGGTATATCTCATTTCAAGATTTATCGACTGACTTGACGGGATCCTATTTCCAGTCTACTTCATTTGTTTAGTTCAATTTTCTTTAATTGCTTTAGTTAGTATAACTCTAGATGTTACACTTAGACAAATTTGCTTGTTTTCGCCCAAGATTCTTCCTAAAGAAAGCAAATAGAATTATTATTTTGTGTTTAATAATTTCGAATTTTTTATTCTTTTGATTATTTGAATTTTCTTTATCAAAATGTGAGTTCAAAATTTGGATTTTTTCATTTTTTAGGAATAGAGTCGGGAGTTTTTTTTCTTAGTAATTTAGAATGGAACAAGTATTCAAATGGAAGACAATGGCTAGGTATTTCCATCTCAGGATTTCGAATATCTTAATTGTTGGTTTATTCCATTTATTAGATCTGGGTATTGAATACAGAAAAAGAAGACCCCCCCTTTTTTTTAGTTTTGGTGTGCTTCGCCGGGTATTGGTAAGGGATACCAAAGAAAAGGAGTATCGCTGGCTTAACCCCTTGATTGTGGGCAGGAAAATTCATAATTCATATATAATTCTAATTTCTCCCCGATGATTAATGACTAAGGGTTGGTTTGTTTGGAAAAAAAAATGGATTCGATCCCCTGAAATCAGTTTTTGGAGCTTTGCTGTTCTGCTTTAAATCTGCTTTAAACGATTTCCGTGAGTGAGTTTTTAAGACAAATTTGGTTTCGATGAACCAACCGGTCAGTTACAAGTAACAAACAAGAATGAAGAAATAAAAATTATACAATTTTTGATTTCAAATGAAAATATGAATTTTATTCATTTTTTTATAGGGCTCTAGGGCTATACGGACTCGAACCGTAGACCTTCTCGGTAAAACAGATCAAACTTATTATTATCAAAGTGATATGAACTGTTTCAAAGACCCAACATGCATTTTTTTGCATTGGGCTCTTTCATTAACTGATAGAAATATCAGCCAATCCGCCATATTTTTTTCTTGGCAGAAAAATAAGATAAGGAGATGGCTCCATGTGCTCTGATTCGTTATTTGGGATTCTAATTCAGGAGCACTACCAAAGTGTTTCAAAGGTGAAGTTATTTTGACGTAGGTCTGCCTTTGGCCTCGAATTTGAAGTTAAATGAAGTCTCTTTCGTTCGGCTTAAAAAATCCAATATGAAACTTCATACACCTTCAAGTTCATAGGACGAAAAGAGATTTTTTGAGGGCCTTATACTCATTATGCCTGGCATTGAATATACATACCGGTATTCACCTTATCAATATCTCAAGCCGAGGCCTGTTTGGTACCTAAAAGGGCATTCAAATAAGACCCAACCTCTCGTCAGGCTATTGTTCTCTTAAAGTTATTATGATTATGGAGTAAGACATCGATTTATCAATAAGATCCATTTTTTGGATTGTATGGTGGATTCCTCTGAAAAACATTGGCGCGCGTGTAAACGAGGTGCTCTACCGACTGAGCTATAGCCCTTAGTGCTTGTGATGTATATTTTATCATGTATATAATTTGTTGTCAAGATGAATATTCTATGATCCAACATCCAAAAATTTTGAGTGGTATTGGTTCGATTATTATTGCTTATAAGGAATATGATATTTATAATCCATCGATGGGATGGGTTCCATTTGGTTCTCTTTGGGATGATAAATGACCTACTTAACTCAGTGGTTAGAGTATTGCTTTCATACGGCGGGAGTCATTGGTTCAAATCCAATAGTAGGTAGAACTTATTAGATACCGGAGTCAATGATATCTAATAAGTTTTTTGCCCCACCCTTTTCTATTTTTATAGATTTTGTATTTTTATTTATTTTTTAATTGCGTTGTATCAAAATTGGATTCTGCTTGATTGGATTCTGTCGAGTGAATGCAATCAAAATAGGTTTTAGAAACCGAAACTCTTTTGCTTATTTGAACGCACCAATTAGTTATGAAATTGCACTGACAGCCTCGACTCTTGTCCTAGCTCGTCGGAGAGCTAGATTTGCCTCAATTATTTGCCTCTTTCCTTCAGCTTTTCTCAAACTAACTTCTGCTTCTTCAAGAGTTTCCTGAGCTTCTTGTGGATCAATATCACTACCCTTTTCCGCATCATTTACTAAAACAGTGATCTCATTATTGCCTATTCTAGCAAAACCGCCCATCAGAGCCATCGTTAACCATTGGTCCTTAAGGCGTATTCTCAAAATCCCTATATCTACAGCTGTAGCAATAGGAGCATGGTTTGGTAATATGCCAATTTGACCACTATTTGTAGATAAAATGATTTCTTTCACTTCTGAATCCCAAACAATTCGATTAGGGGTCAGTACACAAAGATTTAAAGTCATTTATTCAAATTGCTCTCCATTT